AAAAATCTGTTGCTAAATGAATTCCAATTTGTTGACTATTACTTATCAAATCTTGTTCTATAATTTGGTTTGATCTTGTAGTCCAAATAATCCCGTACCATGATGTATCTAATATAGTAGTAATTAGCGAAACAAGAATACTTGTACAAACCAACGAAGTAAGGCCATTCCCAATGGTCCACAGATTAAAATCTTTATAATATTCTGAACCATTCATGAACATCACAGCAAATAGGATTAAAACATTTATGGCTCCCACATAAATAAGGAGCTGGGCAGCAGCTACAAAATGAGAATTTGAGAGAATATAGAATAAGGATATACAAACAAGAACCAATCCCAACGAAAAGGCAGAATAAATTGGATTGGTAAGTAATACCACTCCCAGGCCCCCTAATATAAGACCCGATCCCAGAAAAACTAAAAGAAAATCGTGTATTGGTCCAGGCAAATCCATTATATGTAAAATAAGAGATAAATAAATCGAAATGCTTTTCATGATCTTATTGACACGACCAGGAATTTTTTTTTTTATGATACGTTCCTAATTGAATAAAATCCTAATCTATTAGGTGTGAATTGATCTAAGTACAAGTTTCGTTTTTGATTCTGTTTTTTTTTGTTCGGTTCGAAAGGGTATTTTGTTTTTTGAAACTATATATTTCGAAATAATTACGAATATATTAATAGATTTTCAATAAAAATGAATTCGAAATTCTTATCAACCGGTTAATTTGTAATTGAATTTTTATTTATTGACCAAACAAAGAGAAAGGCCTCATTCTTTTAATTCAAACCAAACATTCTTTTAACTTAAACCAAAACGGAACCTTAAAAGAATTGGAAATTTCTTTTTAATAGTTAATAGACTAGTAGGCTTACTTACTCAGTTTTTCTTTGAGGCGAATTCAAAATTGTTTGAATTGTATAATCGTCAATTACTGACATTGGTAAACGGCCCAAAGCAATTTGATTATAATTCAATTCGTGACGGTCGTAAGTAGAAAGTTCATATTCTTCAGTCATTGATAAACAATTTGTTGGACAATACTCAACGCAGTTACCACAAAATATACAAATTCCGAAATCAATACTGTAATTAAGCAATCGTTTTTTTCGAATATCCGTTTCAAATTTCCAATCAACAACAGGCAGATCTATAGGGCATACACGAACACATACTTCACAAGCAATGCATTTATCAAATTCAAAATGGATTCGCCCGCGGAAACGCTCTGATGTGATTAATTTTTCATAAGGGTATTGAATAGTTACGGGTAAACGATTTGCGTGGGATAAGGTAATCATGAAACCTTGACCAATGTACCTTGCTGCTCGGACTGTTTGGTGGCCATAATTCATGAACCCAGTTACCATAGGGAACATATCGTGAATATCTATGAATAATTTTATGTTTGTTTCTTTCTCTTGTTTGAACCAAGTCATGAATCTCGTATTCTTTTTTTCTTTACAGTGAAAGAAGTTGGAAAGAAGTTGTTAATAATAGATTACCGAGAGAAATGGGTAAAAGAAATTTCCATCCAAGATTTAATAATTGGTCCATTCTTAACCTAGGTAAAGTCCATCTTGTTGCGATAGAAAGAAACAAAAACAAATAAGTTTTAGCTAATGTAATAAAGATACCAATTGTCGTTCCAAAGATTCCATTCATTTTATTTATTTCAAATAGCTCAGGGACGAATACGTACGGAATGGAAATATTCCAACCCCCCAAGTAAAGAACTGTTACAAATAACGAAGAAAGTAATAAATTTAGATAGGAAGCAACGTAAAATAAACCAAATTTGATACCCGAATATTCGGTTTGATACCCTGCTACTAATTCTTCCTCGGCTTCTGGTAAATCAAAAGGTAATCTCTCACATTCTGCTAGAGAAGAAATTAGAAAAACGATAAACCCTATTGGCTGACGCCACAAATTCCATCCCCAAAACCCATATTTTGATTGCGCCTCAACTATATCAACTGTACTTGAACTGTTAGATAATTTTAGTCGATGATAACATCACTGTTTCCATCGCTAGTCCAAAACCGTACATGAGGTTTTCACCTCATACGGCTCCTCGTGGGTCACAAATAAATTTAAGGACCGAATCCGTATTATTTCTCTTCGTATGGTTGTAGAATAGATAGAGAAAAACTGATTGGAAGGTCCAAAATTATACCAATGGAATTCTGTCTGCTATATTATGAAGAATAAAAAAAGTGCTTCTGAATTGATCTCGCCCGTTAATAATTTCAATTTTTATTTGTTGAGTAATAACTTAAGCCTTCAATAAAATACTTCTTGTAGAAATAGCAATAGATATTTCAACCCATTGTTTTCGATTACGAAAAAAATGAAATAAACATTACATTAGCTCATAAATCCTGACACGGATTATATCTCTCTATATATATGAAAGAAAGAATAAAAAAGATTTCTTTTTTATTCTTTCTTTTTCGTTCCTATTCTTCTTTCTGATTTGAGAAAACTACGAATGGGGGCTTAAACTAAAAAATAGTAAAGGATTATTTCGTTCCTGATAGTCATTACTTTAATCGGTGGATAGGAGCATACTCTGGACCGGAATCGTGGGAAGTACTGCCTACTCATTTCTACTAATTTAAAGCCCCAATTAGTATTCTTTTTATGTTATCCAGAAATATCGTTTTATATAATTTACATAATCTCCATTACTAATCCTTTGTGTATTTTGGTGTTCCTAACCATCCACTCATTTTTTTTGTTCAATCCCCCGTTTGGTTTGGCAATACATGTCTGGGAATCCATACAAAAGATAGCCAAACCTCTATACGGTTGATCTTTTGAGCCCGCTTCAAGCTAGATTGACTAATCAACCCGTCTTGGGGTTCCGCTTACGTTTTCTTCCACTTAACTCTTGTACATAGGAAATGAGATTCCATTTTTTTGTTTAATTTACTGCGAATTTATAAGCTGCTTTCTTTCACTCATATATAACTATCTAATTTAGTTTATCAACCTGAAGGATAATAAAAAACGAAGATATCTATTCAATCCATTCAGCTTATTTTCTAGAACGAAAGGAATAGGGAAAAGAAAAGTTTATATTTCAACGAATCGCACGTAGAGATATTGATAAAACACATAGAGTTAATGGTATTTCATAACTAATCGATTGAGCAGCAGCTCGCAGACCACCTAAAAAGGAATATTTATTATTTGATCCGTATCCTGACATAAGAAGTCCAACAGGAGCAATACTTGAAATGGCAATCCATAAAAAAATACCGATATTGAGATCGGCTAAAATAAGGCGAGAGCTAAAAGGAATTACTGAAAAACTTAGTAAAATGGGTATGACTGCTATAGACGGTCCAATACTGAATAAACGAGTATTTCCTCTAGATGGAAGAATATTCTCTTTGAAAAGCAGTTTTGTTCCATCTGCTAGAGCTTGAAGAATTCCCAAAGGACCGGCGTATTCAGGCCCAATACGTTGTTGTATTCCTGCAGATATTTCTCTTTCTAACCATACAATTACTAGTACACCTATTGTGATTCCCAATACAAGAGTCAAAATAGGGACAAACATCCATATGATCCCATAGACCTCTTTTAAAGATTCCAATCTGTAAAAGGAATTGATATCTTGTACTTCTGTTGTATAAATTATCATTTCAACGATCAACTTCTCCCATAATGATATCTATGCTACCTAGTATCGTCATAATATCAGCCAATTTCATTCTTTTAACTAATTGAGGAAGAATTTGCAAATTGATAAAACCCGGCGGGCGAATTTTCCATCTCCAAGGAAAACCACTTTGATCCCCTATCAGAAAAATTCCTAATTCTCCCTTTGGGGCTTCCATTCTCGCATAAAGTTCTTGTCTCGGTAATTCAAATGTAGGAGAAGGTTTTTTACTAATGAATCGATATTCAAAATCATTCCATTCTGGATCCCTTTCTCGATCAAAGCATCGGAGTTCTAAATTCTCATAGGGACCTCCCGGAATTCCTTCCAGGGCCTGTTGAATTATTTTTATGGATTCCGTCATTTCACTGATTCGGACTAAATAACGAGCTAATGAATCTCCTTCTTTTTGCCACTGGATTTCCCAATCAAATTCGTCGTAACACTCATAATGATCAACTTTACGAAGATCCCATTTGATTCCAGATGCTCGTAGCATTGGGCCGGATAAACCCCAATTTATTGCTTCTTCTCCACCAATAACGCCTACCCCTTCAACTCGTTCTAAAAAAATAGGATTTCGCGTAATAAGTTTTTGATATTCAACAATTCCTGTTAAAAAATAATCGCAGAAATCCAAACATTTATCTATCCAGCCATAAGGTAGATCGGCCGATACTCCTCCGATCCGAAAATAATTATGCATCATTCTCATACCGGTGGCAGCTTCGAATAGATCGTAGACTAATTCTCTTTCTCTGAAAATATAGAAAAAGGGGGTCTGTGCACCAATATCGGCCATAAAAGGTCCAAGCCATAATAGATGAGAAGCTATACGACTCAACTCCAACATAATTACTCTGATATAGCTGGCTCTTTTAGGGACTTGAATATTGCCCAATTTTTCTGGTCCATTTACGGTTATTGCTTCCGTGAACATAGTAGCTAAATAATCCCAACGTGTTACATAAGGCAAATATTGTATAATTGTTCGGTTTTCCGCAATTTTTTCCATTCCTCTGTGTAAATAACCTAATATTGGTTCACAGTCAACAACATCTTCACCATCTAGAGTAACGATGAGACGAAGAACACCGTGCATGGATGGGTGGTGAGGTCCCATATTGACTATCATAAGGTCTTTTTCTGTAGCTGATAGATTCATAAGTTTTTCCTCGATTCATTCTTACCTGAATTGTTGAAAACGAAAAGAAGTACATCAAAATGCAAAATCTAATAAATCGACAAATTCAAATTTTTCAAATTAACGATTTTTTGATTCCCGAATATCCAACTCGCTAATTAATTCTTTATAACGTATTTTATTTTTCTTTGATAAATAAGACAGCAGCCGTTGACGTTTTCCTAGAATTTTACGTAGACCTCTCTGAGATAAATAGTCTTTTTTGTGCAATTCCAAATGTGAAGTAAGTCTTCGTATCTTATTGGTGAAACTGACTATTTGAAATTCAACGGACCCCTTGTTTTCTTCTTTTTTTTCTTGAAAAATAACTGAGATGAATGAATTTTTTACCATAAAACAAAAATGTCTCTCCCCCCCCCCTTTTTTTTTGAATGTGAATTTTACTGATCAGTAATAATAATACCAGTCATTTTGATATGCACAATGATTTGAAGTTCGTTATGAACTTTCTAATTTTTTCAAATCAAATTAATCAATCCGGTTTTCAATTTGATTCGTATAGGGATACAAAAGAGTAATATATTTCTATTTCTACAAAAGAGAAAATTTTAGAGTTCAAATAAGAGGATTTTGTTGATTCATTTGTCGATCTAATTGATATGTATGTCATTAAATTAGTATCATGTATCAGAATGGAATGTAAGACAATCCTTGTGCCCATCTATTTGTTTTCATAGACCTAACATGGTACATACATAATATATGGGAAAATGTACTATTAACGAATTTTCAAACGCGGATACATATGTATCCTTACCATACTGAAACGACTGCCATTATTAGTATTAAACCAATAGCGATTCATACAAGCTAAATCTTCTAATCGATAATTGGGCCAAAGAAAGAGCTTTAATTTAATTAGTTTCTTTTTATCACTATCAAGATGTTTGTTTTTATTCAAAACTTGACCACAGTTTTTTACATTATTTAAAAATACTGGATTTCTATGCATACCATTTTTTTCCCTTGAATTGAAAGAAATTCGAATTCGCAATTCTCTCCGGTGGTTAGGGGATAAAATATTTTCAGGAACAAACAAATCATAATGATTTTTGTCTTTATTTTCAGTCATTTTTTGATGTCTTGCAATGGATTCATCAAAATTCTTTTTATCAATATAGTTTTTTTCTTGGTATCTTTGATTAATTTGGTGTTTATTTTTATGAACCAATGAAATACTTATAGTTTGATATAGAATAAATTGTCCATCATTTTTTACAGACAGGCGAATTGGTTCGATAATCAATATTCCTTTTTTCATTAATTCTCTAAGAGTTAAATCCTTCTCAATCATCAAAATATCCAGATTCATTTCTCCCCTTTGAATAGAGGATATAACAATTTCGTTTGGATTTATCAGTCTAAGCAAGAGACAATATACTTTGATATTATTGATTATTCTTTGATTTAAAGAATCATCCCATCTCAATTGAAAACGCAAATACCTTTTTAGGAATAAATCAAGCTCTGCTTCCGCGTTGCTCTTCTTTTTCTTTCTACGTTTTTTTCTGTCTGATTTACCATAATCTTCTTCAACATCTTTTTCTTGGTTTGAGAGAACGGATCTAAAATTTCCTTGTTTTTGTGCATCTGATACAAGATCCCCTTCACCTATGGGTTCTTTTTCTTCTTGATTTCGATTCTCTAATCCAAGAATTTTTTTTTCATTCGGTGCTATAGCTATAAGGGGGTCCCTTTTTTTATTTTCAATAATATTTTTATTAATGCTTCCATTTCCATTAAAATTTAAAAGAAGTAGTTTTATTGGTATGATCCATGGTTTAAGCTTATATGCATTATATAGTAGCACAAATTCTGGGAAGAACCAAAGTTCCAGATTCGATATAGGACGACTTAGTATTTCTTCATTCATTCCCATCCAATCAAAAAAGAAGCCCTTTTGATTGGATGGGTTGCTTTCTTGATCTTGATAAATCGTGAAATAAAAAGGGTCCCTCTTATTAATTTTATCAATTATTTGATAATTATTAACCACAGTCTTAATAGTTTTGTTACTCTCGGTACTGGTATCGACCCAGGACTCAATATCGGACTTATTTCTAAGACAAAAATGAAGAATTCTCCAATTAATAAATTTTCTATGCCAAAATTTTCCCGTAGCATCTAGAATATCGTCTTCTCCTAGATAATTATGGATAGGGATAGCCCCCAGTGTATCAAAAAATTTGCGTTTATCCATGTTGTAATTATAAGAAATCTCTTCCCTCTTATTTACTTGTAATGGTGATCCATAAGTATATGAGTCCCTCTTATCTTGATAATTAATAGATTTATATGATAAAAAATCATATCCATAGTGTTTTTTAAAATTAGATTTTTTATATTTTTGTTCTTGATTCAGTTTATATTCTTGATTAAGTAATGAATTCGCTTGAAAATCATTTTTTTTTTCGTAATGAAGTAATATTTCTTTTTCATCTGAATCCCATTTTGTTAAATCTTTATTTTGAGCCATATAGTGTTGATTGACTCTATTTCGCCATTGTCCTGGTACTAATCTAAGCCATCTACTCTTAAATAAATCATATTCATAATGACTCCTTAACCAGTTTTTCCATTCCTTCATTCCAGAATGCCAAAAGATTTTCTGTCTTAACCCATAATGATGTCTTAATCTGGAATGAGATATTCCTTGTTCTTCAAAATAATCTTTTATTTCATTTTTAAGAAAAAGAGATGTTCCGTGATATTGAAGGATAGGTTTGAATTTATAAAAACTAATAACTTGGGTTTGTGATAATTTGTAAAATACATATGCTTGTGAGAGGGAGGCTAAGTCACAAAAAGCTTTTGCATTTTTATTTCTAATATTAGAAAGTGAGTTTTTTATAGTTGAAATAAAATGAATTGTATTTTTATTTGTTTTATTAATTCTTTCTTGATTTGATTCGTTATTGTAAATGAATTTATCAATCATTTTTTTTGTTGATTCAAGAAAAAGTTGTGTATTGGTTCTTGGAATATTAATGATATATAGAAAAATATCTATGTATATCTTTTCAATGAAAAATTTTATAAAAAAATAGAATTTACGGATTAATCGAATATTTCTTCTTTTTAATATTTTCAAAATTTTTTTTGATGATTCTAATATTTTATCCTGATAACTTATTTTGGTCGAACTACTATTTGTTTCTTGATTTAGAAATTCGTTTTTCTTGTCTTTTATAATTTTTTCTATTTGATTTTTGATTGTGTTTGTTCTCTTAGTCAGATCTTTTATTTTTTTTTCTGTTAATGAATAATTTGTCCACTCCATAGATTGAATTTGAAGGGATGATTTGTGAATCATCTTATTACTGATTATCGAATCCTTTTTAGTTTCGCCCAATTCATATATTTCTCTCAACCCCAAAAATGGGATTGGATTTATTTTTGAAAGTTCTTTTATTATTCCCTTTAAAAATAGAATGCTTTGAGTGATCCATTTTTTTGTTTCTTTTGAGACTTTTGGAAACAATTTAGTTCTTTCTTTTAAAATTGTTAAAGCTATAAAACATTTAGTTTTCAATTTTTTAATTTTTTTTTTTAGTTCTTTAAAAATAGGATCAAAAAACGAACGCCGTTTTCGAGGAGAACCGAAAGGTAGTTCAGTTTCCATTCCCCAAACCGTTAAAAAGCAAAAATCATTCTTTTGACCTTTCTTTTTTTTCATTGGATCTTTATGAGAGGGTTGTAGTTTTAATCTGTGCCAAGGTTTCAGGCAAAAAGGAAATAGGATCTTGATTTGAATACCGTCTGTTAACCAGTTTTTTGGAAATTCTGTTTCGGATAATTGAACACCATTATAAGTGCATTTAACATGCATTTCTCGATTCCAATCCTTTAAATCCTCGGACCACTCAGGAAATTGAAATAATAACATACGGGCAATGTTTTTAGCTATTATCAATGAAGGTAATATAATATATTTTCTAAGAATCGATTGGGTTATTAACACGGAGCCCCTTATTACTTGAGCAAGTAAAATGCTATCCCAAGCTTCTGCTATGTCTATCCGCATTTTCTCTTCTCTTTTGTATTTTTCTCTTTTGTCCTCGTCTTTTTTCTCAATCTTTTTTTCTGTATAATCATAAATTTTTGATTCGTTGTTTTTCCATATCCAATTTCGAGACATTAGTTTCATCGGCCCAGAAATATCAAAAGAAAAAAAGAGGGGTTTGTCTACTCTGTCCAAAAAAAGTGGTGAATGCACATTTGCTTGAAACAGTTCCCAAGTAATTGTTTTACGTCTTTGGGCACGCATGGAACCTTTTATTATGTCTCGACGAAAATCCGATTGTTGCGAATAGCGTATCAAAGCCACTTCGTCTGTTTGATCAGGATCATTAGCATCCTTGGTATTAGTATAAGTAGTATTAGTATAAGTATCGGCGTTTGACTGGTTATTAGTAAAAATAACTACGCGCTTGGATTTTCTTGAACGAATTTCATGCTCTGCTGTTACGTTTTCCTCGGTTTCTCCCTCCTGTTGTTCTAAATCGTCGATTAATTTGTATGACCATCGAGGAACTTTTTTACTTATTTCTTTTATTCCAATAGATTTTTTTCTAATTGTTTGATTGTTGGGATTAGTTATAACTATATTGAATAAAAATTTCAAAATTTTGACTCGATCCTCGGAATCGATATTTCCCTGTTCATCTTCTCTTTCTGTCAATAAAGAAAGTTCTTTTTCTGTTGATAATGATTTTATATTGAGTGTATCTATTGTCTGTTGAAATTCGTGATAATCAGTAGTAAGAAGTATAGCATGAATCTTATTTATCCAAAAAGGATCCGTGTTTTTTTTTTTAGAAGTTTGATTTATGCTTAAAGGTGAAAACCTTTTTTTGATTCTTCCGCGGTAGGGTCCATGCAAGAAAGGATCATATATTTTAGGCAAGTATTTTCTTTTAGTTTCATTATTAGAGAATCGAGTCCTTTTTTCAAGTATGCCCAGATCAAAAGATTCCTTATCTAAAGATTCGACTCTATTTATAAACTCCTTACTTAAATTTCTTCTTTTTAGTTCATTGATAAAACTCCAATCAGTATACAATTCGTCAGAAAACAATTTTTCTGGTGTGAAAAAATAGATTTTTTTTTGTATCAT